AAAAAGAAGCCCTTTCATTATTATTCATTGTTAATAAACTTAGAAAATTGTTTTTAATCGTTTTTGGTACTTCTTTTCCCCATAGAGATATTGAATAGTAGGAACGACTTTTTTGACCACTATAATTTTGAAAATGAACATTGAAATGTCCCTCAAAAGTAAGTAAATAGATCCGAAACATATAAAATGCGGTTAATCCTGCTGTAGAACAAGCTATTATTGCGAAAATAGGTGAATACAACCAACTAGCATTAAGAATTTCATCTTTGGACCAAAAACAAGCAAGGGGGGGAATACCACAAAGAGAAAGTGTACCTACTAAAAAAGCATTTTTTGTAATTGGTACATGCTTTTTTAAACCTCCCATAAGAACCATATTCTGACTTTTATCTGGAGAATATCCAACAATAGCTTCCATTGAATGAATAATAGATCCGGATCCTAAAAACAACAATGCTTTCGAATAAGCATGAGTAATCAAATGAAATAAAGCGGCTCGATAAGACCCCATACCTAGAGCTAACATCATATAACCCAATTGAGACATTGTAGAATAAGCTAAACCTCTTTTAATATCTTTTTGAGCAAGAGCTAAAGTAGCTCCTAATAATACTGTTATTATACCTATTAAAGATATGAAATTCATTATGTAAGGTATGATTCTAAAAAGAGGAAGAAGTCGAGCTACAAGAAAAATGCCCGCTGCTACCATAGTAGCGGCATGTATAAGAGCCGAAATAGGAGTAGGGCCTTCCATGGCATCAGGTAACCATACATGAAAGGGGAATTGTGCCGATTTAGCAACTGCACCGGCAAATAAAAGAAAGGCACACAAAGTAAGAAATAAAAAAGGAACCTCATTATTAGAAATCAAGTTATTGAATATTTGGAACAAATCCCGAAATTCAAAACTACCGGTTATCCAATAAAGACCTAAAATTCCTAATAATAAACCAAAATCGCCTACACGATTCGTTACAAACGCTTTTTGGCAAGCAGTCGCCGCACTAGGTCGTGTGAACCAAAAACCTATTAATAGATAAGAACACATTCCAACTAATTCCCAAAAAATATAAATTTGGATCAAATTCGAACTAGTAACTAATCCCAACATGGAAGTATTGAAAAAACTCATAGAAGCAAAAAATCGCAAATATCCTTGATCATGAGACATATAATTGTCACTATAAAAAAGAACCAAAATTCCAACAGTAGTAATTAATATTAACATAATAAAAGTAAGTGGATCGATTAAGTGACCGAACTCTAAAGAAAAATCATTATTAATGGTCCAAGACCATACATATTGATAGATAAAACTTCTATTTATTTGCTGAATAGATAGATAGACCGAAAGTATCATAACTATACTTAAGAATAAAATACTAGGAAAAGCCCACATACGGCGAAGATTTTTTGTTGCCGTTGGAAAAAGGAGAAGTCCCACTCCTATTAACATAGGAACTGGAAGTGGAATGAAGGGGATAATCCATGAATATTGATATGTATATTCCATAAAAAAACCTTTTTATTTTTAATTAATTCTTTCTAATTCACCGGCTCTTATATCTTTTTATAGGTTCAATAAAAAATCAAGATATGGAAAACTTAAATAGACTTTTCTATTCCTAATTATTCTGAATCTTTCTTCTTTACCCAATACTTCAAATATTCAAATCAAGAAGTTCGAATTGGTCAAATGATATGAATATGATCAAGTTACTATTTATATTTAAAATGAAATAACACACTAATTCATTTTATTAATATTGAATATTAAGTAAGATTTTTAGGAAAATGCAGAAAAAAATTCAATTATTATTACGTATTACGATAATTTATATCCATAGAGCAAATAATTATACCAAAATAGAGTAGTTAATACATTACTTTATATTGATATAAATAATAGGATGATCCATATCAAAACAGGCCCCCCAAAAAAAGAACTAGTTCTTTTTTTTTTAGTTCGTTTATTCATAATCATTAACTAATTCATGGTAGAACTGATTATTTTCCATTCGAATAAAAGACATTTCTTTTTCTTTGTAGAAAACGCTAGAATATCCCACACTTTTGTTTCAATACCAGGGAGAAGAAATAGACTTAAAAGAAAAGACGAAATTACTAAGATGACTTTTAGAAAATCATGTATCCTTTGATTAACTACTAGTTTAATTCGAATTTGAAAATCAAAAAAATGTGTACTCGCTCTTTTCTTTTTCTTTTGAGCTTGACCAACTAATAAAAAACTACAGTAATTTAAAGAATTTGGAATTTCTTAGGTAAGGATTGGTTTTTTTGAACTTTTTGGTGTATTTTGTTACATGTATAAATAGAGCACGACGAAAATAGACAGAGATATAAAAAAAAAAAGAAAAAATGGAATTGTTTGACCAATAGATGTCTTTCACATTCAACTAGAGAAATGAATAACTTTTTCAAATTTTTCATGGCAGTTCCAAAAAAACGTACTTCTATCTCAAAAAAACGTATTCGT